AAATTATTTTTAATCATTTATATAAAAAATTATTAAAAACGGTTCAATGAATATTATTTTATAATTATTTATATATATATATATATGTATATATTAAATATTTAAATTTATATTTTATTTTATAATATATATATATATATAAATATATTTAAATATTTAATTAATTATTTTTAAATTAATTAATTAATTTTTTTTTAAATTCAAATTAATTAAATTAATATTTTATTTTTAAATATGAATTATAATAAATTTATTGCTATATTAATTTTTAATTTGAATATTACAAAAAATTACTTAAAATCCAAAAAAAAAAAAAAAAAATAAATTTAATAAATTCTATTTAAAAAATTTTTTAAATAGATAAATATTTGTAGTTTATAAAATTTATTTTTAATTTATTTTACATGTAAATTTTAGTATGAATTTATAATTATTTTAATAATAATTTATTATTAAACAGTAATTAATATTAAAAATTTAAGAAATTAAGATTTAGTAATATTAAAATTAATAACAAATTTTGTGCCAGCAGTTGCGGTTATACAAAAATTATAATAAATTTTTTTAGTTAATAATAAAAATATAATAAATAATAAATTAAATATTGAATAATTAAGTGAAATTTTAATTCAATTTAAATTTAATTTTTATTTTTAATTTAAAAAATTTTAAATATAAACTAGGATTAGATACCCTATTATTAAAAATTTAATTAAAAATACTAAAAAATTAAATAATTAATTATTGAAACTTAAATAATTTGGCGGTATTTTAGTTCATTTAGAGGAATCTGTTAATTAATTGATATTCCACGAATAAATTTACTTAATTTATTATTTTGTATATCGTTGTTAAAAAAATATTTTTAAATAAAAATAATATTTAAAAATTTAAATTTAAAATTAATTCAGATCAAGATGCAGATTATAATTAAGAATATAATGGATTACAATAAATTTATTTAATAATGAATTTTATTTTGTAATAAATAATTGAAGGTGGATTTAAATGTAATTTTATAAATTTTTATAAAATGATTAAAAATTAAAATATGTACATATTGCCCGTCGCTTTCATTTAAAAATTGAAATAAGTCGTAACAAAGTAGAGGTACTGGAAAGTGTTTCTAGAAAGACAAATTAGAGCTTGAAATATTAAGTATTTCATTTACATTGAAAAGAAATTATTAATTTAATTAATTTGAGGGGGAAAATTTAATTAAATTAATTATAATAAAAAAATTTTTAATAAAATATATTTTAAAAGGGGGGTTAAAGTATAATTTTAAGAAAAAATTTAAAAATTTATAGTTGAATAGTATTGTAAAAGAATAATGAAATATTTGAAAATTTAATTTTTTTTTAAGTAAATTTAATTTGTTGTATCTGGGGTATCAGAGTTTATTTAAAAATATATTTAATTAAATGTTTCTCGAATTTAAAAGAGATAATTAATTAATAAAGTTATTGTAATATAAATATTTTTAATAATTAATTTGAAATGAAATGTTAATCGTTTTTAAATATATCTAGTTTTTTTAGAAATAAATTTAATTTAGAATTTTTTTAAAAAATAATTAAATATTTAATTATTTTTTAAAAAAATTTAATATTTTAAGGGATAATCTTTAAATTAAATTTTTATAATAAATTTTAATTAATTTAAAATTTTTAAAATTTATATTGTTTATAAATTATATGTTTTTATAAAAAATTTTATTAAAAAAAAAATTTTTTATAAAAAAATTTAATTTTTTATAAAAAAATAATTTATAATTATTTAAATTTAATTATAATGATAAAATTAGTATAATAAATAATTAATTTAATTTATTTTTTTTTTTATAAATAAAAAAAAGGAATTCGGCAAATATATATATTCACTTGTTTATCAAAAACATGTCTTTTTGTTTTTAATTTAAAGTCTAATCTGCCCACTGATTTTATATTAAAGGGCTGCAGTATATTGACTGTACAAAGGGTAGCATAATCCATTAGTCTTTTGATTGAAGACTTGTATGAAAGATTTGATGAAATATAAACTGTCTCTTTTTTAAAATTAGAATTTAATTTTTTAGTAAAAAAGCTAAAATAAATTTAAAAGACGAGAAGACCCTATAGAGTTTAATTATAAAATTTATTTTAATTTTATATAAATTTTTTTTTAATAAAAATAAATTTTATAATTTTGTTGGGGTGACAAAAAAATGAAATGAACTTTTTTTTAAAAATTAATATTAATTGATAGTTAATTGATCCATAATTTATGATTAAAAGAAAAAATTACCTTAGGGATAACAGCGTAATTTTTTTTTTTAGTACAAATAAGAAAAAAAGTTTGCGACCTCGATGTTGGATTAAGATAAAATTTAAATGTAGAAGTTTAAAAATTTTTGATCTGTTCGATCATTAAAATCTTACATGATCTGAGTTCAAACCGGTGTAAGCCAGGTTGGTTTCTATCTTTAAAAAATTAAAATATTTTAGTACGAAAGGATTAAATATTTAAAATAAATTTTAATTTGATGAATATTATTAATATAATTTAAATATACTATTTTGACAGAAAAATGTAATGGTTTTAGAAGTCATTAATATATAATTTTATATTATATAAATAGTATATGATTATATTTGATTATTTAAATATTATTGTTGGGATTTTAGTTTTAATTATTGGAGTTTTAATTGGTGTTGCTTTTTTAACTTTATTAGAGCGTAAAGTTTTAGGGTATATTCAAATTCGAAAAGGTCCTAATAAAGTAGGTTTTATAGGATTATTACAGTCTTTTTCTGATGCTATTAAATTATTTAGAAAAGAACAAATATATTTAAATTATTCTAACTATTTAGTTTTTTATTTTTGTCCTATTATTAGATTTATTTTATCCTTAATATTATGAATATTAATTCCTTATTATTTTAATATAGTAAGATTTAATTTAGGTTTATTATTTTTTTTATGTTGTACAAGAATAGGGGTATATACAATTATAATTGCAGGTTGATCTTCAAATTCAAATTATTCTTTATTAGGGGGTTTACGTTCAGTAGCTCAAACAATTTCTTATGAAGTAAGATTAAGATTAATTTTAATATCTTGTATTATTATGGTAATAGATTTTAATATATTAAAATTTATAATTTATCAAGATTTATTTTGATTTATTATTTTAATATTACCTTTAAGTTTATGTTTTATATCTTCTAGATTAGCTGAAACTAATCGTACTCCTTATGATTTTGCGGAAGGAGAAAGAGAATTAGTTTCTGGATTTAATGTTGAATATAGAAGAGGGGGATTTGCATTAATTTTTTTAGCTGAATATACTAGAATTTTATTTATAAGATTGTTATTTAGAATTATTTATTTAGGGGGTTATAATTTGAGTTTAATATTTTATATAAAAATTATTTTAATTTCTTTTTTTTTTATTTGAGTGCGAGGTACTTTACCTCGTTATCGGTACGATAAATTAATATATTTATGTTGAAAAATTTATTTACCTATTTCATTAAATTATTTAATATTATTTATTGGATTAAAAATTTATTTGATGTTAATATATTTTTAGTATAAATTAATAGAATAAGTTCTTTCTTAAGTTTTCAAAACAAATGCTTTAATACAAGCTCATTAATTAATTAATTGTTAAAAATTAATTTATCTCATAATTTATTAATTATAGGATTTAAAATAAAATATGAAAAATATACTAAAGTAAGAATTTGTCCTGTGATAATATAAGGATTTTCTACTGGTCGTGCTCCAATTCAAGTAAGTAATATAATTGTTATTACTATTATTCAAAATAAAATTTGATTGATAGGATAAAATTGAATACCTTGAATTTTTTTATTAAAAGTAAATGGAAGAATAATTAAAATTAAAATTGATATTATTAATGCAATTACTCCTCCTAGTTTATTTGGAATTGAACGTAAAATAGCATAAGCAAATAAAAAATATCATTCGGGTTGAATATGAACAGGAGTAACTAATGGGTTAGCTGGAATAAAGTTATCAGGGTCTCCTAATAAATATGGATTAGTTAATACTAATAAAATTAATAAAATAAATAAGATAAATACTCCAATTAAATCTTTTAATGTAAAAAATGGATGAAAAGGAATTTTATCTAAATTACTATTAATACCTAATGGATTATTAGATCCAGTTTGATGTAAAAATAATAAATGAATTATAGTTAATATTATAATAATAAATGGAAATAAAAAATGAAATGAATAAAATCGAGTTAATGTTGCATTATCTACAGCAAATCCCCCTCAAATTCATTGAACTAAAATAGTTCCTAAATAAGGAATAGCTGATAATAAATTGGTAATTACTGTAGCTCCTCAAAAAGATATTTGTCCTCAAGGTAACACATATCCTATAAAAGCTGTTGCCATTAAAATAAATAAGATAAATACTCCAATTATTCAAGTATATTTTAAATTAAATGATTCATAATAAATTCCTCGTCCAATATGTAAGTAAATACAAATAAAAAAAAAAGAAGCTCCATTTGCGTGTAAAGTTCGAATTAATCAACCATAATTAACATTTCGACAAATATAATTTACTCTATAAAAAGCTAATTCGATATTAGCTGTATAATATATTGTTAAAAATAATCCTGAAATAGTTTGAATTATTAAACATAAAGCAAGTAAAGATCCAAAATTTCATCATGATGAAATATTTGAAGGAGATGGTAAATCAATTAAAGAATTATTAATAATTTTAATAATAGGATGAATTTTTCGTAAAGGTTTGAATTTATTTAACATTAATTAGATCGTAAGGGACCATAGAAAATATTAGTAATTTTTACTACAACAATTAAAGTAATTAATAAATAAATAATTATTATAATTATTAAAAAATAAGTTTGTTTATTATATAATTTAGATAAATTAATATTATTATTATTATCTATAAATAATAAATAATTAAATAATTTATTAAATTTAAAAGAATTAAAAATTAAATTTAAATAATCAATAAAAAAATAAATTAAAAATAATAATATTAATATAAATAATAATGAAAATAAAATAAATAATTTATTATTAGTTGAAAAATTAAATAATTCGTTAGAAGCAATTCTAGAAATATAAATAAATAAAACTAGTAATCCTCCTAAAAATGTTAAAAATAAAATATAAGAAAATCAGTAAGTATATAAGTATAATCCTGAAATTAAACAAATTAAAATAGTTTGAATTAAAATTATTAAACCTATTGATAAAGGATGTTTTAAGAATATTATAAAAAAAGAAATAAAAATTATAATTATAAATATTATTAATTTAATAATTTCAAAGAATAGTTTAATAAAAATAATAATTTTGGAGATTATTGATAAAGAAATTCTTTTTCTTTGAAGTTTTTAAAATATTTATATATTTTTGATTTACAAGACCAATGTTTTAATTAAACTATAAAAACAATTAATGATAACTATTTTAATTATTTTTATTATATTTATAATTGGAAATATAATTTTTATTTCTAAACATAAACATTTATTAATTATATTATTAAGCCTAGAATTTATTGTTTTAAGAATATATATATTATTAGTTTTATATTTAATATTTATTGAATATGATATATATATATTAATAGTTTTTTTAGTTTTTTCAGTATGTGAAGGAGCTTTAGGAATTTCTATTTTAGTTTCAATAATTCGGAGACATGGAAATGATTATTTTCAAAGATTTAATTTATTATAATGATAAAATTTTTATTGATAATATTATTTATAATTCCTTTATGTTTAAAAAAAAATATATTTTGATTGGTTCAAATATCTTTATTTATAATAATATTTATATTTTTAAATTTATCTATTAATATTATAAATTATTGTAATTTAAGTTATATAATAGGATGTGATATTATTTCTTTTGGTTTAATTTTATTAAGAATTTGAATTTGTTCATTAATAATTATAGCAAGAGAAAAAGTATATAAATATAATTTTTTTGCAAAATTTTTTCTTTTAAATATAGTTTTTTTGATAATTATATTATATTTAACTTTTTCTATAATAGATTTATTTATATTTTATATATATTTTGAAGGAAGATTAATTCCTACTTTAATGTTAATTATTGGTTGAGGATATCAACCAGAACGAATTCAAGCAGGTTTATATCTTTTATTTTATACTTTATTTGTTTCTTTACCTTTATTAATAGGAATTTTTTATATTTTTAATGAAATAAATAGCATAAAAATTTATTTTATAAAATTTTATGATTATAATTTATATTTATTATATTTTTCTATAATTTTAGCATTTTTAGTTAAAATACCTATATATTTTGTTCATTTATGATTACCTAAAGCTCATGTTGAAGCTCCAGTTTCAGGTTCTATAATTTTAGCTGGAATTATATTAAAATTAGGAGGTTATGGTCTTTTACGTGTAATAATTATTATTCAAAGAATTTCTTTAAAAATAAATTTTTTTTGAGTTATTATTAGAATAGTAGGAGGATTTTATATTAGATTAAAATGTTTATGTCAAGTAGATATAAAATCATTAATTGCTTATTCTTCTGTTGCTCATATAGGAATAGTTATTAGAGGTATTATAACTATAAATTATTGAGGATTTATAGGGGCTTATACATTAATAATTGGGCATGGTTTATGTTCATCAGGAATATTTTGTTTAGCTAATATTAATTATGAGCGTTTAAGAAGTCGAAGATTATTTATTAATAAAGGAATAATAAATTTTATACCTTCAATAAGATTGTGATGATTTTTATTATTATCTTCTTCTATAGCTGCACCCCCTTCATTAAATTTAATAGGTGAAATTAGATTAATTAATAGATTAATAAGATGATCTTGAATAACAATATTAATATTAATAATAATTTCTTTTTTTAGAGCTAGTTATAGTTTATATCTTTATTCTTATATTCAACATGGAAAATATAATTTAAGATTATATAGTTTTTATACTGGGGTTTCACGAGAATATTTATTATTATTATTACATTGATTACCTTTAAATATTATAATTTTAAAAATCGATTATTTTATAATTTGATTTTATTTAAGTAATTTAATTAAAATATTGATTTGTGGAGTCAATTATATGATATAAAATCATCTTAGATTATAATAAATAATAAATTTTCTATTTGTTATATTAGTTTTTTTTTTTTATTTTTTTTTAGAATAATAAATTTTTTTATAATAATTTATTTTATTATAGATAATAAAATTATTTTTATTGAATGAGAATTAATTTCTTTTAATTCTATAAATTTGGTAATGTCTTTATTAATAGATTGAATATCTTTTTTATTTATAATATTTGTTAGATTAATTTCTTCTTCTGTTATTTATTATAGAAAAAGATATATATATTCTGAATTAAATTTAAATCGTTTTATTATATTAGTTTTATTATTTATTTTATCAATAATTTTATTAATTATTAGACCTAATATTATTAGAATTTTATTAGGGTGAGATGGTTTAGGTTTAGTTTCTTATTGTTTAGTAATTTATTATCAAAATATAAAGTCTTATAATGCTGGAATATTAACAGCTTTATCTAATCGAATTGGTGATGTTTTTATTTTAATAGTTATTTCTTGAATAGTTAATTATGGAAGATGAAATTATATTTTTTATTTAAATTTTATAAGAAATGATTTAGAAATAATAGTTATTAGAGTATTATTAATTATTGCTGCTATAACTAAAAGAGCTCAAATTCCTTTTAGATCTTGATTACCTGCTGCAATAGCTGCTCCTACACCAGTTTCAGCTTTAGTTCATTCTTCAACTTTAGTAACTGCAGGGGTATATTTATTAATTCGATTTAATATATTATTAGTAGATATATTATTTTTAAAATTATTATTATTATTATCTGGTTTAACAATAATAATAGCTGGTATTTCAGCTAATTATGAATTTGATTTAAAAAAAATTATTGCTTTATCAACATTAAGTCAATTAGGATTAATAATAAGAATTTTGAGAATAGGTTTACCTGATTTAGCTTTTTTTCATTTATTAACTCATGCTATATTTAAAGCTTTATTATTTATATGTGCTGGAGTAATTATCCATTTAATAAATGATAATCAAGATATTCGTTTTATAGGAGGATTAAGATTATATATTCCATTAACTTCTTTATGTATAAATATTTCAAATTTAGCATTATGTGGAGTTCCTTTTTTAGCAGGATTTTATTCTAAGGATTTAATTTTAGAAATAGTTATAATAAGAAATTTAAATATTATAATTTTTTTTTTATATTATTTTTCTACAGGATTAACAATATTTTATACTATTCGTTTATTTATATATTTAATATTAAATGATTATAATTTATTATGTATTTATAATTTATTTGATGAAGATTATATTATATTAAAAAGAATATTTATATTATTATTAATAAGATTAATTACAGGAAGAATATTAAGTTGATTAATTTTTTCAATTCCATATATAATTTATTTACCTATAAATTTAAAATTAATAGTATTATATGTTAGATTTTTAGGTATAATAATAGGTTATTTAATTAGAAATATGAAAATTTATTCAATAAATAAATTTTTAATAACTTATGAAATAAGTTTATTTTTTAGCATAATATGATTTATACCAAATTTATCAACTTATGGTTTAAATTATTATTTTTTAAATTATAGTAATAAATTAATAAAAAATATTGATATAGGATGAAATGAATTATATAGTGGTCAAGGGATTTATTATATTATAAAAAAATATTCTATTTTTAATAATTATATTCAAATAAATAATATAAAAATTTATATATTTAGATTTATTTTATGAATAATAATTATATTTTTTTTAGTAATTATTATGAATTATTTAAATAGCTTAAATTATAGAGTTTAATATTGAAGATATTAAGGTGATTAATAAATCTTTAAATAAATTGAAAATATTTATAAAATAAATTAATTTATTTTTACAATGAAAATGTAATGTTTTAAATAAACTATATAAATAGAAATATTAATGATTATTAATCACTAAAAATTAAGTTAGCAGCTTAATTATTTTATATTTCTTAAATTTAATTGGAATTTAAATTCAATAATATTATTAACAGTAATATACCTCTATTTTGGTTTCAATTAAATAATTAAATAAGGAGTATAAACTCTATCTTTTAAGTCGAAATTAAATGCAAAATTGCTTCTTATTTAAGATAAACTATATTAATAGTATTTTTTGAATGCAAATCAAATGTTTTGTGATTAAACTATAATCCTAATTATTAAATTAATTAGTTCAATTTAATATATTTTGATTTCATTCATGATATAAACCAATTAATAATACAAATAAAAAAAAAAATCTGGTTTTTGATCATACTATTAAATTAACTATTTTAAATGTATAAATTAAAGGAAAAATTAAAGCAATTTCTACATCAAAAATTAAAAAAATTACAGTAATTAAAAAAAAGTGTAAAGAAAAAGGGTTACGGGCAGAAGATTTTGGATCAAATCCACATTCAAATGGGGAACATTTTTCTCGATCTTTAAAAGATTTTTTTGATAAAATTATTGATAATAATATAATAATATTAGAAATAAAAATAATAAAAATTAATAAAATTAATAATAAAATAATTATTTATATTAAAAATTTTAAACTTTTTGATTGGAAGTCAAATATACTAAATATATTATATAAATAATTAATTACCTCATCAATAAATAGAAATATAAAGAAATAATCAAACTACATCAACAAAATGTCAATATCATGCTGCAGCTTCAAATCCAAAATGATGTTTATTGGAAAAATGATTAAATAAATGTCGAATAAAACATGTTAAAAGAAAAATTGTTCCAATAATTACATGAAGTCCATGGAATCCTGTTGCCATAAAAAATGTTGATCCATAAATTCTATCTGAAATTGTAAATGGAGCTTCGTAATATTCATAAGCTTGAAGAATTGTAAAATAAATACCCAATAAAATAGTAATTAATAAACTATGTTTAGTTTGTGTAAAATTATTTTCTATTAAGGCATGATGAGCTCATGTAACAGTTACTCCTGAAGTAATTAGAATAATAGTATTTAATAAAGGAATTTGGAAAGGATTAAATGGAGTAATTCTTAAAGGAGGTCATATAGAGCCAATTTCAATATTTGGTGAAAGTCTTCTATGAAAAAATGCTCAGAAAAAAGAAATAAAAAAAAAAATTTCAGAAATAATAAATAAAATTATACCCCAACGAAGCCCTTTTAAAACAGAAATTGTATGTTTGCCTTGAAAGGTTCCTTCTCGACAAATATCTCGTCATCATTGATATATTGTAAGAATAATAATAATATATCCTAAAATTAATAAATTTATATTAAAATTATGAAATCATTTAATTAAACCTGTTACAAATGTTATAGTTCCAATAGCTCCAGTTAAAGGTCAAGGGCTATAGTCTACTAAATGATAGGGATGATTATATGTTGACATTAATTTACTTCATTAGAATAAAGAGTTCTTAAAATTGAAATTACATATGATTGAATAATTGCAACTGCAGATTCTAAAGTTAATAATAAAATTTGAATAAAAATTAAAAAAATAATTAAATAATTAGGGATTATAATTCCTGTATTACTTAAAAGAGTTAATAATAAGTGTCCTGCAACTATATTTGCTATTAATCGTACTGCTAAAGTTCCAGGTCGAATAATATTACTAATAGTTTCGATTAATACTATAAAGGGTATAAGAATTTTAGGAGTACCTTGAGGAATTATATGGATAAATATATGTTGAGAATTATTAATTCACCCATAAAATATAAATCTTAATCATAAAGATAAAGTAATTGATAATGAAATTGTTAAATGACTAGTTCTTGTAAAAATATAAGGAAATAAACCTAAAAAATTATTAAATAGAACAAAAGAAAATAATGAAATAAAAATAAATGTTGATCCATTAAATCTATTTGGGCCTATTAAATTTTTAAATTCTAAATGTAATTTATTAATAATTAAATTTCATAAAATAAATTGACGATTAGGAATTAATCAAAAAGAATAAGGAATAAATAATATTCCTAATAAAGTTCTTAATCAATTTAAAGGAATATTAAATAAGTTTGTAGAAGGATCAAAAATTGAAAATAAATTAGTTATCATTTTCAAAAAAAATATTTATTAAAATTTAAATGTTTATTTTTTTTAATTTTTTTATTATTAATATTATAGATATAATAATTTATAATATTAAATAAAATAAAAATTAAAATAAATAAAAAAAATGAAATAATTCAATTAATAGGTATTATTTGAGGAATAAAAGAATATTATATTTTATTAATAATTTAAATTTGACATATTTATGTTATATATTTAACTAATTCTTTGAATTAAAGTAAAGTAAAGTAATTAAATAATAAATAATAAAATAATTTTCATTAGAAATAAATGTTAATTTATTATAAAATGGTTTAAGAGACCAGTACTTACTTTCAGTCATCTAATGAATAATTATTAATTCAATTAATAAAATTTTTAATAGAAATTCTTTCAATTACAATAGGTATAAAGCTATGATTAGCTCCACAAATTTCAGAGCATTGCCCATAGAAAATTCCTGGACGATTAATAAAAAAATTAGTTTGATTTAAACGTCCAGGATTTGCATCTACTTTAATACCTAAAGATGGGATTGTTCAAGAATGAATAACGTCTGTAGCAGTAATTAAAATACGAATTTGATTATTTATTGGAAGAATAATTCGATTATCAACATCTAATAAACGAAAATTATTTTTTTCATTTGATTGAATTATATATGAATCAAATTCAATATTAGAGAAATCTGAATATTCATAACTTCAATATCATTGATGTCCAATTGATTTTAAAGTTATTAAAGGATTATTTAATTCATCTAAAAGATATAGTAAACGTAGAGAAGGTAATGCAATGAAAATAAGAGTAATAGCAGGTAAAATAGTTCAAATTAATTCAATTATTTGTTCTTCTAATAAAAATCGATTAATATATTTATTAAAAAATAAAGATAATATTAAATAACTTACTAGAATAGTAATTATTATTAAAATAATTAAAGTATGATCATGAAAAAAAATAATTTGTTCTATTAAAGGGGAAGCTCTATTTTGTAAATTTAAATTAGATCATGTTGCCATTTCTAAAAAAAGGATAATCCTTTATAAGTGGGGTTTAAATCCATTACATATAATCTGCCATATTAGAAATTTCTTAAAATAGGTAATTCATTATAAGAATGTTCTGCTGGAGGAAGATTTTGAAATCATTCAATAGATGAGGATATATTTAATGAAAATAAAACAATTCGTTGGTTAATTATAGATTCTCAAATAATTATTATTATTATTATTATAGACAATAAAGAAATATAAGATCCAAAAGATGAAATAATATTTCAAGAAATATATCTATCAGGATAATCAGAATAACGTCGAGGTATTCCAGCTAATCCTAAAAAATGTTGAGGAAAAAAAGTTAAATTAACTCCTAAAAATATAGAAATAAATTGAATTTTTAATAAATAAGGATTGAGAGTTAATCCTGAAAATAAAGGATATCAATGAATAAATCCTCCAAAAATTGCAAATACAGCTCCTATTGATAAAACATAATGAAAATGAGCTACAACATAATAAGTATCATGTAAAGTAATATCAATAGAAGAATTAGCTAAAATTACTCCTGTTAATCCTCCTACAGTAAATAAAAATACAAATCCTAATCTTCATAATATTGAAGGTCTATAATTAATTTGGGTTCCATGAAGAGTTGCTAATCAGCTAAAAATTTTAATTCCTGTAGGTACAGCAATAATTATAGTAGCTGATGTAAAATAAGCTCGAGTATCAATATCTATACCTACTGTAAATATATGATGAGCTCATACAATAAATCCTAATAAACCAATAGCTAATATAGCATAAATTATACCTAAACTTCCGAAAGTTTCTTTTTTTCCTCTTTCTTGGGAAATAATATGAGAAATTATACCAAATCCAGGTAAAATAAGAATATAAACTTCTGGATGTCCAAAAAATCAAAATAAATGTTGATATAAAATAGGATCTCCTCCTCCAGCAGGATCAAAAAATGATGTATTAAGATTTCGATCTGTCAAAAGTATAGTAATAGCTCCAGCTAAAACAGGTAAAGAAAGTAATAATAATAATGCTGTAATACCTACAGATCAAATAAAAAGAGGTATTTGATCAAATGATAAATTTCTAATTCGTATATTAATAATAGTTGTAATAAAATTAATAGCTCCTAAAATGGAAGAAATACCAGCTAAATGTAAAGAAAAAATTGCTAAATCAACAGAAGCTCCTTGATGAGCAATATTAGTTGAAAGAGGGGGGTATACAGTTCATCCAGTTCCTGATCCATTTTCTACAATTCTTCTTGAAATTAATAAAGTTAATGAAGGGGGTAATAATCAAAATCTTATGTTATTCATTCGAGGAAAAGCTATATCTGGGGCTCCTAATATTAAAGGTACAAGTCAATTACCAAATCCTCCAATTATAATAGGTATTACTATAAAAAAAATTATAATAAAAGCATGAGCTGTAACAATTGTATTATAAATTTGATCATCTCCAATTAAAGATCCAGGATTTCCTAATTCAGTTCGAATTAGTAATCTTAATGAGGTTCCTACTATTCCTGCTCAAATTCCAAAAATAAAATATAAAGTTCCAATATCTTTATGATTAGTAGAATAAAGTCATTTTCGCAAATAAAATGGCTGAGGTATAAGCGATAAATTGTAAATTTATTAACGAGAATAATTCTCTTTTATTAAGTCTTATATTCAAAAATGATTTAAAATTGCAAATTTTAAGGGGTAATAAATTTACTAAGGCTTAAAGATTTTCTTTATAAATAATTTTGAAGATTATTAGTTTAATTTAACTTAAAACCTTTAAATAAAATAAAAAGTTCTAAGAATTAAACCTATTAAAGAAATTAAACTAAAAATTAAAATAAATATAAAATAATTATTTTTAAAATAAATTTTAAATCATTTTAATTTTAAATAATTAAATAAAATACAAGAATAAATAATACGAATATAAAAAAATAATGTAATTAATCTTATTATAATAAAAATAAAAGAAATAATATATAATTTTTTTAAAATTAAAAAATTAATTACAATTCATTTAGGAAAAAATCCTAAAAAAGGAGGTAATCCTCCTATAGAAAGAAAATTTATAAATAAAATAAATTTTAAAAAAATATTTATATTAAAAATAAATAATTGATTAATAAAATAAATATTTATAATATAAAATAAGAAACATATAATACTAATTATAAATATATAAGTTATAAAATAAAATAATCATAATGATTCTCTAATTAAAATTGAAAATAATATTCATCCTAAATTATTAATAGAAGAAAAAGATATTAATTTTCGTAATGAAGTTTGATTAATTCCTCCAATAGAACCAATAACAGTATTAATTATTATAATAAATAATAAAAAATTTAAGTTAAAATAGTAAGAAAGTAAAATTATAGGGGTAATTTTTTGTCATGATATTAAAATAAAACAATTTAATCAAGATATTCCTTCAATAATATTAGGAAATCAGAAGTGGAAGGGGGCTGATCCTATTTTTATTAATAAAGAAGAATTAATTAAAATTGAAATAAAATAATCAATTTCAAAATTTTTTAAGAAAATTATTTTTAATAAAATTGAAAATAAAAAATTAATGGAGGCAATAGATTGAATTAAAAAATATTTTAAAGAAGCTTCAGAAGATAATAAATTATTAGAATTTGAAATTAAGGGGATAAATCTTAAAAGATTAATTTCTAATCCAATTCAACAACCTATTCATGAATTTGCCGAAATAGAGATTAAAGTTCTAAAAATTAAAAAAAAAAAAAAAAATATTTTATTAGAATTGAATGTAAGAAAAATAAAAAATATTATAAATTGAATAAATTATAAATTTATTAAATATTAATTTTATAATATTTTTAAGTATATTTTAGTGTAAAATGCACAGTAATTTTTGATATTATTAGATATAGTTTAATTCTATAAAATATAATAAAGGTAAATTAATTAAATTACATTTTTTATTCTATCAGAATAATCCTTTTATCAGGCACTTTATTTTTAAAAAAAAGGTTAATTTTTTATATTTGGGGTATGAACCCAAAAGCTTTATTTAGCTTATTTTTAA